TAGTCACTTCAACGGTCTTTGATGGTTATACGGGTACCCAAAGCACGAATGAGATGGATCTTAGTTTTCCCAACCATTCTTGTTAGTCCCGATACCGATAAGGAAAAGGGTTATTTATAACAAAGTTTTCGTGTTGTTGATTCCTAGGTGTAGTGCTTTTTCCACAATGCCACCTATGGATACTAATTAAGTAGGATTGACCTCCAATAAAGAACCTATAGATGTAACCTTTCGCTCAATACTAAAATAGATAATTGAAGCATCTAAGGCTGCATCAATCGAGGATACACGACAGAAGGAATTGCTCTATCTCTAAACTTCACCTTCACCAAGCGTAGGTTTCTTTCACTAATTTGTTTTTTTATATTCCTAACTACGTTCTTTTTCTCGTAAAACTGAGGGGTAAAAAAACAAGAAAAGAATCAAATCGCACCATCTCCGTAATAGGTAAATGCCTTTTTTTCTCCTGAAGTTGTCGGAATTATTCGTAATAAGATATTGGCTACAATTGAGGAGGTCTTATCAATAAAATTTCCATTTATTCGAGATCTAGGCATAATTATCAATTCATTCTATAATTATTTTCATTCCCCTTCGGGGAAAACGATCCCACAAAAAAAGGAATTGTACAGTACAAAATAACATAAAAACAGACTAATTGGAAAAACGTGGAACACAAATTGTCCTCCCTTTTGACAAAGATGAAATGAAATAGTTGAATCAGATTATATTTCATTCCAATTTAGTAGTATACTATTACTATTTCATCTAAGTTTAATAACCAAGTTTCCTATGTATTGATTTTGATAACTCGATAAGTTTTGATTTGGTTATCAAAAGGAAAAAGAATTGAATAATCATTCCATGATAAAAAAATAAGGTAACCATCCTTTATTTTAATTATTTTAATTTTATTTTGTTTGCATAACGTATATGTGCCACGCCATACAGTTGAAATCAAAAAATGAATCGGACAATTCATGAATTTTGAATAGATCATGGGGTAGCTAATGAAAGAAGTTGCTGTTGATAAATATGAAATTGGAAAAAAACTTTTCTTCCTATGGAACCACCAGGCGGTCATACCTGTACTACAATTAAGATGAATGGCTCGCTACTTAATTCGGTTTTTGGTCAAGAATAAGATTCCGTAGGAGGGATGGCTGAGTGGTTCAAGGCGTAGCATTGGAACTGCTATGTGAACTTTTGTTTACCGAGGGTTCGAATCCCTCTCTCTCCTTTTCTTTTCATTTATCAACGTTACGTATCAAATCAAATAATAATTGATATCATTATTTTAACAGTCCTTATTTGATAGAGATTCTCTAATCCCTAATTAGAGCCTGTGATACGTAAAATACAAATAGAAATATTGTATTGATATTGAAAAGAAGAAAAAGAATCCTATTTATTGTCGATCCATTTTTGATATGTGAATGAGACAAGGTACTCTATTTACTTCAGAGAAGGGGGTAAAAATTGTATGAACCTTGCTTTTTTTATTTTCGTTAGAATCAAGTTTGACGGGAATAATATTCTACGACCAACAACTCATTTATTTTCAAACCGATCGATTTATTATCTATGATTTGATTTACAAATCCTTTATATTGTAAGGAATCAATAGTCAAATGGTTTGGCAATTCCCCGCGGGGGGATGAAACAAGATAATTTTGAATCAGAGCTTTCGATCTTTCTTTATCCTTCGTAGTAATAATATCTCGGGGTTTGCAACGATAACTTGGTATATCTACTATACGACCATTAACTAAAATATGTCTATGGTTAACTAATTGTCTGGCTCCAGGAATGGTCGAAGCCATACCTAATCGAAAAAGGATGTTATCCAAACGCATCTCGAGTAGTTGTAGTAAAACCTGACCTGTTGACCCTTTGGCTTTTCCAGCAATATGCACATATTTAAGTAATTGTCGCTCTGCCAGACCATAATGAAAACGCAATTTCTGTTTCTCTTCTAAACGAATACGATATTGTGATCTTTTTACCGAGCGCAATTGGGTTTGAAGATAACTTCTGGATCTGGGTCTTTTACTAGTTAGTCCCGGTAAAGACCCCAGACGGCGTATTTTTTTGAAACGAGGTCCTCGGTAACGAGACATATAAATAAAGGCTCCCTTTTTGATTCACTTTCATTTGAAAAAAAAAAATTATAATTATAATATTATAGAAATCTCAAATTAAAATAAAATATAAAAAAATATTATAAAATATATAAAATAAATTCAGACTGAACTAAAGGATGAGCAAAGCAAAACACAATCTACTGAAGTATTACAAAGCAGAATGAAATAAATTTCATCAATATTTTTATTTTTTGTATATATAATATAGTGAAGTTCAAGCGAAGGCTACCTTTTCAAATTTATTCTGTAAAGATCTAGTTAACTTTTTTTATTCATAGCTATAGCTGCAAGTTACCATGACATAATAACTCGACATTTAGAGAAAGCGAGAGTAGATATTTTCAATCATGCAAAGAAAAAGAGCCGGCTATCGGAATCGAACCGATGACCATCGCATTACAAATGCGATGCTCTAACCTCTGAGCTAAGCGGGCGGATATAAGATCAATAGTGTATAGGAAACTCTCGGATCTTAGCTATTACCTGGTGATTCTTCTTTTTTTTTTTTCATTTATTGATTATTTTAATTTCTTCTCTATTTCTATTCTTATTTATTCTATTTATAGTTATTAGTTATAGATTTTAGATTCTATATTAGAAAATATAAAATAAAAATCTTTAGATTCGTTATATCTAGATACTAGATATATAAATATAAATTATATATAAATAGAAATTAAATTCCATATTCATATTATCCTATTAATCAAATTATCATATTAGAATTTCTAATTAAAAATTTGTAAAATAATTCTAAATATTAAATAATAGAAAATCTAAAAAAATCTAATTTAGAATTAAATTCTTACTATTTTGAATATCATATGATTAATATGAAGATGAATATGAAATAAAGATGGATATGAAATCAATACAATAAATCCAATCTTAAATTAAATCTTCACTTCAATAATATTAATATGATTATTTTATGATAATTAAAATCATATTATTAATAATTCATTTATTCTCATTCTAATGGTGTAACTAAAAAACTATACTATAAATCTAAATTTCACATAAAGAAACTATCTATATCCTAATAGATAAATAGTGAAAAACTAAATAGAATCATATTCTATTGATTTCTATTCGAATAATGTAAATCCATGACTAAAACTGATAGAAACTTGTATTCTATCATTATACACAAGAGGACGAATTGTTAAAAAAAAAAAAAAATAAAATAAATATCGAGCGTTCTACTATTTTTAATTCCGCTATAAAAAAGAAGGGGGAGTCAAGGCATAGATATATGTGGGATATATCTATCTATATTGAATTGCGGATACATCAATGATAGAATAATTTCGGATTGAAACAAATAGGGTTCATCCAATAGAGATGAAATGATAGAATGGAAGACGGCCAAAAAAAGAAAATAGCAGCATACACTTTTTCGATACAAGAATCCTTACCTAATGAATTCAACAGTTCCAAGATCAATGAAAGAGGTGTATGGAATTACAATTAGATCCTTGTATCATATCAAATATCAAAGCAAAGGGGGATATGGCGAAATTGGTAGACGCTACGGACTTGATTTGATTGGATTGAGCCTTGGTATGGAAACCTTGCTAAGTGGTAACTTCCAAATTCAGAGAAACCCTGGAACTAAAAATGGGCAATCCTGAGCCAAATCTTTATAAAAAATGGAAAATTAGAATAAAAAGGGATAGGTGCAGAGACTCAATGGAAGCTGTTCTAACGAATGAAATTGACTACGTTACGTTAGTAGCAAAAATCCTTCTATCAAATGATAGAAATGACAGTAAAGGATAAGCTTATATACCTAATACATACTGACATAGGAAAGATTAATCACAACCCTCTATTTCGATATTTAGATTCTTTCTATATTAATTAGAATGATAGAGATCAAATAATCATTCTAAAGATCAAAAAATCTATGAAAAAAAAGAAGAGTTATTCTGAATCCATTCCCATTTTCCAATTGAAGTTTAAATTGAAATAGAATTCGAATATTCATTGATCAAATGATTAATTCCAGAGTTTCATAGATCTTTTGAAAATTAATCGGACGAGAATAAAGAGAGAGTCCCATTTTACATGTCAATACCGACAACAATGAAATTTATAGTAAGAGGAAAATCCGTCGACTTTTAAAATCGTGAGGGTTCAAGTCCCTCTATCCCCAAGAAAAGCCCATTTTACCTCCTCTTATTTCTTTATCTTCTTTTTTTTTTCATCAATGGTTCAGTTCAACCAAAATTCAATATCTTTCTCATTTCATTCACTCTGTTCTTTCACAAACGGATCCGAATAGAAATCCTCGTTTCTTCTTCCAATCCAATTTCATTTGTATAGATACGATACCTGTACAAATGAACATATATGTATAGATTCAAGGAATCCCCGTTATTGAGTCATTCACAGTCCATATCATTATCCTTACATTTACAATACAAAGAAAGTCTTCTTTTTGTTTTGAAGATCTAAGAAATTGAGGAGCTAGGTACAATTTGTTAAGACTTTTTTAGTTCTTTTCATTGACATAGATACAAGTACTCCGCTAGGATGATGCACAGGAAATGGTCGGGATAGCTCAGTTGGTAGAGCAGAGGACTGAAAATCCTCGTGTCACCAGTTCAAATCTGGTTCCTGACACGTGAATAATGTATCGGATAAATATTAATACCTCATACAAATGAAATTCATTGATACGGATCGGGATACATATTCTTTACTTTCCTTTTCATTTTTATTTTTTTCCTCTCTGTTCATACTTTGATCTTATTTAAATTTTAAATAGGATGTGAAATTTTCGTATATATCTCAAATTTCATAAAAAAATTAGATAAAAAGATTCAGAGTGAAAGGATAAGAATAGAAAGGATGTTTTTCAGACACAGTACAAATCAACCCCAATTCCTTTCATTTTTCATTTCTGCATTTCGTCTCTTCCGTCTTTTTTTTTCATATTTTTTTTCTCACTCTTGCTCAATTTCCGGCGCCCCCCCTAAGTGATGTGCGCGATACATAAGTACTTATCATTCAAAGAGCATCTTGTATTTCATAGAAATTGGGAGTGGAGTAATATAGTCTTTACGTAAGGACCAGCCTATCCAATTTTCAGGCATCAAGATACGTTTAAGGCGAGGATGATTCTCATAAGAAATTCCCAACATATCATAAGATTCCCGTTCCTGAAAATCCGTACTTCTCCAAATCCAGAAAACGGACGGGGTTCGAGGATTACTCCTGGGGACAAATACTTTTATGCATACCTCCTCTGGTTTATCTATACCATAACGTATTTTCGTAAGGTGATACACACTAGCTAAAAATCCGTCTGGTGCTACATCATAGGCACACTGGGAGTGTAAATAATTGTAACCATATACCATATATAAAAAGACTGACCCGCTCTTTCTTATTCTGCACAAAGGAACCCTGCCTGATTAACTAATTCGTAAGAAGATACTGACCCTTTGAACTTTAAATCTTTTTCAAATTCAAATCTAAAAGGTATCTCTGAAGTAGATGGTAATTGATAGAGTAATCCTTGATTATAATTTCCAGTATTAGTACTGTGTCGAAGGTAAACCTTGTGATTAGTAGTAAAACATCGATTCTCCTGTTGATACACAGTTCTATCTTCAACTTCAAAGATTTTTTGAGATATCTTCTTACGAAGTTTCGTTATAGCATCTATAAAAGAATCTTCTTTATAGTAAAGAAAAAATTATAAATAAATTCAATAAAATTTAAAAATCATTAAGAATTCAATATCAATAGAATATGATAATATTATTACTATATTTTTATTAGTATAACTATAATAGTATAGTTATATTTAATTTTTAATTTTATGGAATCATGAACGTTCGGCATAATATAGGATCCCTCTAATAATCTTCTCCTAATAGTCTAATAGAAAGAATCACACATTATCGAGCAATTCGACAGAACAAATTCCCAAACCCGCTCAACTCTTAGAATATAGAAGGAGGAGCCTTGATGGATGTAGGGCTAATTAATTAGCCCTACATTATCTTTGAAACAAATTTAAAATTGAAAGAATCTAAGAATCTATTAGGTTTGTTGTTCAGCCAAAAACTGATTATCCACAAATACTCAAGATCAAGAAAAGAATAGGTCCTAGATCCATGCGACTTAGGATTGGATTTGCTTGGGTCAGGTTGAAGTCTTTAAACAGTATTCTTTCATGATTTTAATTTCATAAATTGACTGGGTTTGGGTATACCAAACCCCAAAAAAGTGTATAAATAACTCTTTGATCATGGGCAATAAAATAGGAAAAAGTAATTCATTCATGAAAATGGATAAAGAAATATGGTTATTTGATCCGAGATTTGACAAATACCAATTGGGTCCGTTGAAATGAATTATTGTGTTTATTTTATTGTTCCTACTATTAAATAAAATATAAAATAAATAAAATAAAAAATAAAACTACTAAAATCTCTATACAAAACAAAAATGGAATGGAATGTATAATGTATTAGGGCTATACGGACTCGAACCGTAGACCTTCTCGGTAAAACAGAGAAAACTGATTATTATCGAAATGATTCGAACTGTTTCAAAGACCCAACATGCATTTTGTTGCATTGGGCTCTTTCATCAACTGATGTAAAGATCAGTTAGTCCACCATTTTTTTCTTTACAGGAAGATAAAAAGATAATGAGACGGTTCCATGTGCTCTGATTCATTATTTGTATCCTGATCTAGGAGCAATACCAAAGTGTTTCAAAGAAAAATGACCTTGATTTAGGTCTGCCTTCGGCCTAGATCAACCTAAGTGAAATGGAGCCTCTATCGCTCCACTCCGTCCCGAAGAGTAAAATATGAGACTTCATACACCTCAAAGCTCATAGGACGACAAGAGGTTCTTTTGAGACCCTTATACTCATTATGCCTGGCATTGAATGGACTGGATATTTACCTTACAATGGCATGTTCTATTTGATTGATTTGGCAGTGGAATTCGCACCTGAATCGGATCGAACCAAATATTTGTCAGGCTATTTTTCTCTTGTTCTCTCGAATCTACGGAATAAGACATCGACTTCTCAAAAAGATCAATTATGGTCATTGCATAATGGGCTTCCTTGAAAAGCATTGGCGCACGTGTAAACGAGGTGCTCTACCTAACTGAGCTATAACCCTTATCATAAATCATAACTATTTTAACATAGAGGAAATTTCTTGTCAAGAAGGGTATCCCATATGCATATGATAACTCTCCGATCCATTTACTGGTAAAAGATTGATATTGCTTATAAAGCATATTTTAACTAGAATCCATCGAAGTGATGAAGACCTTTTTGTGGTGATAAATAACCTACTTAACCCAGTGGTTAGAGTATTGCTTTCATACGGCGGGAGTCATTGGTTCAAATCCAATAGTAGGTAGAACTTATTAGATACCATGGAATCAGGTATCTAATAAGTTTTTCTACCCATCCTCTTTTTTTCGTTCTATCATAAGATTAATTAGATTAGACTTCATTGTGTTCAATTTGGTTCAATTTTTGGAATGAAAATGTAGTGTATAATAAGAAACTCCTTTAATTTTAATTATTTTTTTGATTCTTTTTATTTTTATTGAATGCATTGACTACTACTGGGAAATCACATTGACAGCCTCTACTCGTGTCCTAGCTCGTCTGAGAGCTAGATTTGACTCAATTGCTTGTCTCTTACCCTCAGCTCTACTCAAGTTATCTTCAGCTATTTCAAGAGTTTGTTGAGCTTCTTGTGCATCAATGTCAGTACTAAATTCTGCATCATTTCCTAAAATAGTTATCTCATTATTACTTATTCTAGCGAAACCACCCATAAGAGCCACTGTTAACCATTGGTCGTTTAGCCGTATTCTCAAAAGACCTATATCTACAGCCGTGGCAATGGGGGCATGGTTTGGTAATACTCCAATTTGTCCACTATTCGTAGATAAAATAATTTCTTTCACTTCGGAATCCCAAATAATTCGATTAGGAGTCAGTACACAAAGATTTAAGGTCATTTCTTAAATTTGCTCTCCTCTTCTAAGTTTTCTAAGTTAATAGCTTTCGCGGTAGCTTCATCGATGTTACCCACCAAATAAAAGGCCTGTTCGGGAAGACCATCTAATTTTCCGGAAAGGATGAGTTGAAATCCCCGAATTGTTTCTGCGAGACCAACATATTTTCCCGGAGAACCAGTAAAGACTTCTGCCACAAAGAAGGGTTGTGATAAGAAACGCTCAATCTTTCGTGCTCTTGCTACAGTTAAACGATCTTCTTCGGATAATTCGTCCAACCCAAGGATAGCTATAATGTCCTGAAGTTCCTTGTAACGTTGTGAAGTTTGCTTAACTCTTTGAGCAGTTTCATAATGTTCCTCGCCAACGATCCGAGGTTGTAACATGGTTGACGTTGAATCTAAGGGATCTACTGCTGGATAAATACCTTTGGCAGCTAATCCTCTTGATAATACGGTAGTAGCATCTAAATGTGCAAATGTCGTGGCAGGAGCAGGGTCGGTCAAATCATCCGCAGGTACATAAACTGCTTGGATCGATGTTATAGATCCTTCTTTGGTAGAAGTAATTCTTTCTTGCAAAGAACCCATTTCCGTACTAAGGGTAGGTTGATAACCCACTGCGGAAGGCATTCTACCTAATAAGGCAGATACTTCGGACCCTGCTTGAACGAAACGAAAGATATTATCGATGAATAGAAGTACGTCTTGCTCATTAACATCCCGGAAATATTCCGCCATGGTTAGGGCAGTCAAGCCAACTCTCATACGAGCTCCTGGCGGTTCATTCATTTGACCATAGACTAGAGCTACTTTGGATTTTCCAAGATTTTTTTCATTAATCACCCCGGATTCTTTCATTTCCATGTAGAGATCATTTCCTTCACGAGTACGCTCCCCTACTCCGCCAAATACGGATACACCTCCATGAGCTTTGGCAATGTTGTTGATCAATTCCATGATGAGTACTGTTTTACCCACCCCAGCTCCCCCAAATAGTCCGATTTTTCCTCCACGGCGATAGGGGGCTAAAAGATCCACCACTTTAATCCCTGTTTCAAAGATTGATAATTTCGTATCTAACTGTATGAAGGCGGGTGCAGATCTATGAATAGGAGATGTTGTACGAGTATCAACAGGACCGAAATTATCAACAGGTTCCCCAAGAACGTTGAAAATTCGTCCGAGAGTAGCTCCGCCGACTGGAACACTTAGAGGAGCTCCCGTGTTAATCACCTTCATTCCTCTCATCAGACCATCTGTAGCGCTCATAGCTACAGCTCTTACTCGATTATTTCCTAATAATTGTTGTACCTCACAAGTTACATTAATTTGCTGACCAGCCGTATCTCGAGCCTTAATTACCAAAGCATTATAAATATTAGGCATCTTGCCCGGTGGAAAAATGACATCCAGTACTGGGCCAATAATTTGAGCGATACGCCCTAGGTTTTGTTCTTCAAGTGTGGAAACCGCAGGATCAGAAGTCGTGGTATTGCTTCTCATAATCGTAAATCATAATAATAATATGTCGAATTTTTTTTATTTTAATACTGAATCAAAAATAAGTATCCGATAGCAAGTTGATCGGTTAATTCCATAATCCATAATGAAGTAAATGGAAGTTAGCATTCGATTGAGTTGGTACCACCCAATGGAATCCATTTTAATCCTTTACTCATTCAATAAGTAAATTTTCAATTCAACGAACCAACCAATCCTTTTTTCACAAGTGGATGAATAAGAATCATGAGTCAGTGTATTTCATTTCTCTATCTTTTATAAATGACCGTCTAGATTATCTATTATCTATGAATATTAAATTTGAACCTAAATTTTTTTATTC